AGCGATGGAAAACAAAGAGTATCTTTTACAAATCTACCCACTTTGTCCTTATCTTCAAAAAGGGTAGATAAAGTAATAGCGGTAATGAGAAAAGAAGCAATAGTGCCGAAAAAAAACAAGACAGAAAAAGAAGAAAAACGATCTCATCAACATGAAAACAACTATTTATACAACCAGTTATTTAGGAATTTTGTTGATACTAATGAACAACAAAAAATGAACCTAAGCACTGAATTGACAGATCGAATCCAAGCTATGGAAAACGAAACGAAATCCCTTCTTTCAGATGCACTACAAAAAATGGATGTACTAGAAAAAAGGAACAGATTATACTTATCCTTCAATGAAGAAGATAAAGGAAATGAAGAAAATAAAGGAAGATATTTACCTAAACAATTTGATCCTCTTTTAATTTTAAATGGTCCATGTCGTCGTGGAAAAATAAAAATAAAAGACGACGGCGCCCATTCACATTTAAGCAGAAAGGGTTTGACAACTTCTAGACAAAAAAGGAAAAAAATATTACAAGAAGAAAAGAAAGCTATTCTAAAAAGAATCCCAGAAGCAGAAAAAGAACTGGAAGCTGCGGAAAAACAATTCGAGGAAACCAAAAAACGAATGCGAGTTGTTCAAGAACTAGTAAAAATACACGAAGAAGAGGAGCAAGAAAAAAAGCAAGTTTTGGGAAGAAAACTCCTAGAAAACGAAATGGAAGTAGAAGCTCTTCGAGCAGTATCCGAAGCAAACCTAATATCACAAGAAGCATACGATTTGATTGCAAGAAAAGGACAAAAAGAAGGGGAAGAACAGGAGGACAAGGACGACCTAAAAGAAGAACAGGAGGACGAGGACGACGAAGAAGAAGAAAGAGAAGAAATGCAAAAAAAATTACCTCGGTGGTCTTACAAATTAACCAGCCAATTGTACGACCTACAAGACGAATTGTACGACCTACAAGAAGGACCGAAGGGCAAAGACAAAGACAGGGACAAAGACAAACGCAAACGCAAAGACAAAGAAGAAGAAGACAAAGAAGAAGACAAAGAAGAAGAAAGAACAGAACTTTATGAAATACGTTCAAGAAAAGCCAGACCAGTGCTAGTTTTTAATGAGGAAGAGGAAAAAAAAAGGCGAGAGAAAAGAAGAATCGAAGAGAAAAGAAGAAGGGAAGAGGAAAAAAAAAAGCAAGAGGATAAAAAGGAAGAGGATAAAAAGCAAGAGGATAAAAAGGAAGAGGATAAAAAGGAAGGGGATAAAAAGCAAGAGGATAAAAAGGAAGGGGATAAAAAGCAAGAGGATAAAAAGGAAGGGGATAAAAAGCAAGAGGATAAAAAGGAAGAGGATAAAAAGGAAGAGGATAAAAAGGAAGGGGATAAAAAGGATAAAGAGAAAGGTGAGGGTGATGAGGATGAGGGTGATGAGGATGAGGGTGATGAGGATGAGGATGAGGGTGATGAGCATGAGGGTGATGAGCATGAGGGTGATGAGCATGAGGGTGATGAGCATGAGGGAGATGAGGATGAGGGTGATGAGGATGAGGATGAGGGTGATGAGGATGAGGGTGATGAGGATGAGGATGAGGGTGATGAGGATGAGGGTGATGAGCATGAGGGAGAGAAACATGAGGGAGAGAAGTATGAGGCAGAGAAGCATGAGGCAGAGAAGTATGAGGCAGAGAAGTATGAGGTACAGAAGCGTGAGGTACGGAGGTATAAGGTACAGAAGTATAAGGGAGAGAAGCATGAGGTACAGAAGTATAAGGGAGAGAAGCATGAGGTACAGAAGAATGAGGTACAGAAGAATGAGGGAGAGAAGAATGAGGTACAGAAGTATGAGGGAGAGAAGCATGAGGTACAGAAGTATGAGGGAGAGAAGAATGAGGTACAGAAGAATAAGGGAGAGGAGGAAGACAAAGAGGGGCTGTATATGCTACGTTTCTCACAACAATCTGATTTTTCTCGGGGGCTAATTGCCGGATCCATGCGTGTTCAAAGACGTAAAACCGTTATTTGGAAAATGTTTGAAGAAAATGTGCATTCACCTCTTTTTTTGGATCAAATTCACAAAACCCCCTTTTTTGATTTCTCCAAAATGATAAATCTCATTTTTCAGAAGGGAGAATCAGAAATTTTGACTTGCGATTCTGAATCTGAAGAAGAAGAGACAAAATCTGAAGAAGAAGAGACAAAATCTGAAAAAGAGACAAAAGAAAAGAAAAAAAGAAAAAGAGAAAAAGAAAGGGAAGAAGAAGAAAAACAGAATATTAGAATAATATCAGAATTGTGGGACACTATTCCCTTTGCTCAACCAATAAGGGGTTTGCTGTTAGTAACCCAATCCTTTTTGAGAAAATACATTAAATTGCCTTTTTCGATAATAGCTAAAAATATTGGACGTATGCTATTATTGCAATCCCCCGAGTGGCTAGAGGATTTGAGAGACTGGAATAAGGAAATTCATGTTAAATGCACTTATAATGCTATTCCATTATCAGAAATAGAATTTCCCGAAAATTGGTTAACAGATGGTATTCAGATAAAAATTGTATTTCCTTTACATCTGAAACCTTGGCGAGGGGCTAAGACTAAGATAGTATCCGATAAAAACAAAAAAGAGAAAGAAGGCTCCTTTAAAAAAGAGGAATTAAAAAAAAAGAAAAAAGGAGACTTTTTTTTCTTAAACGTTTGGGGAGAAGAAGTAAAAACCCCATTTTCTTCTAAAGTAGAGAGAAACTCTTTTTTTAAACCCATTTTTAAGGAATTGAAAAAAAGGTATATAAAAAGGAAAAAGCTAATTTTTCTAGTTCTAAAAGTCTTAAAAAAAATACGAATCTGGTTTCTAAGGATCTTAAAAGAAAAAACCAAAGAAGTTCTAGAAAAAGTTCTAGTTATAAAAAAAGAGATAGAAAAACGGAAAGAATTAATAATCAAGGTTTTGAAAACAAATCTCTTTCTTTTGAATGAAAATGAAAAAAATTCCAAAAGTAATAAAAATACCCAGGAATTGATCATTGAACCCATGGATTGGACAAATTATTCACTTGTGGAAATGAAAGAAAAGGAACTAAAAGATCTTATTGATAGAACAATCAACACCAGGAATCAAATAGAACAGATCAAAAAGGAAAAAGCGAAAATCATTCCAACTCCAAACATTAATGATAAAAAATCCAAATCGTGGAAATATATTTGGCTAATATTCAAAAGGGAAAAGGCTCGATTAATATGTAAATTACACTATTTTATAAAATCCTTCATTCAAAGAATATATATCGATATCTTTCTATATATCATCAACATCCTCAGGGTCAATGTACAATTTTTCGTTAAATCCGTAATGGAAAAAACAAATCAAGAGGAAACTGATATTGATGAAAATCTGATTCTTTCTATAAAAGAAAAATTTAATAGTGAGAATTCAAATCCTTATTCTGACTTATCCGCCTTATCCCAAGCATATGTATTTTACAAAATAGCACAAAGTCAAGCTCAAGTTAATAACAAATATAACCTGAGATCCCTACTTCAATATGACGGAACTCCTCTTTTTCTTAAGGATGAAATAAAGGATTATTGTGAGACACAAGGAATATTTGATTTCAAATGCAAACATAGAAAAATTAATAAGTCTACAATAGATGAATGGAAAGGTTGGTTAAAGAGCCATTATCAATACAATTTATCTCAGACTGAATGGTCTCAATTAGCACCTAAAAAGTGGCGAAATAGGGTCAATCGACATTGTAGAATTCAAAACGAGAACTCAATAAAACGAAATCTTTATAAAAAAGAAAAAGAGAAAGATTCATTAATTCGCTATGTAAAAAATAAGTATTATAATGAGGATGAGACCGATTTATCGATAAGTCAAAAAGAGAAATTTCAGAAAAACTACAAATATAATCTTTTATTAGATAAATATATAAGCTATGAAGATTCATATATTTCTGAATTACCATTAGAAGTAAATAAGGATCGAAAATCATATAATTTCAATCAATCATTTTATCTACTAACAGGTATAGATCTTAGTGATTATCTCAGAGAGAAAAAATATTTCAATTGTAAAACTTTCGATTTCGATTTCGATTTTCTTATTAAAGAACGTGGAAAGATGGAGCCCTTGATCGAAAGTAGATTTCATCGTTATGGTTATGAAAAGTTTTATAATAAGAATATTTTATCTTCCAAGATTTATCAAAAAAGAAAACGATTCTCATCGAATCTAGAATGTTTCTTTTTTGATTGGATGGGAACGAATCAACATACTACGTTCGATCCCACGGTATCAAATCTAAAGCTTCCGTTCTTTCCAGAATTAGGAATAACATATATCCAATATATGTTTAAACCTTGGATCATACCAACCAAATTACTTTTCCATTTTGACGTAAATGAAAATGCTAGTCAAAATCCAAATATTAATGAAAATAAAAAAGAAGATTTGGAATTAGAAAAGAAGAATCAAGAAAAAAAACAAAAATCAAGTCAAGTGGATCCGGGATTCGATGTACAAAAACAAGAGAAAAAAGATATTGAAGAGAATTCCAAAGGATCAAAGAAAGAGGATAAAAGAATTGAGAAAGAATTCGAAATTTTGATGAAAAAATATGTCCATATTGAATTAGGATTCGATGGGTTATGGTCTGAAAAAGTAAAGGGTCATATCAAGGGATCTTCTTTCTTACTTAGATTAGAGGATGATAATCCAAAGCCAGAGGAAACTTCTATATTGTCGATTCACGACTTTACTATATCCTCGATTCAAATAAACGATATGGATTTAGACGCATTGGTTCTAACTAAGAGGAAAAAGAAAGAAAACCTTTTTTCAAAATTGTGTAAAAAAAGACTGTTGTGTATCGAACCAGTTCGTTTATCTGGAAAATGGGATGAAAACTCGATTATGTATCAAATCATAAGCATTTCGTTGGTCCATGAGAATAAATACCAAATTAATGAGAAATGCATAAAAGAAAAATCTGTTGATAAGAATGATCTTGAAAAACCCATTGCACAACAATATAGCAATAATTATTATGATTTCCTTATTCCTGAATATATTCTATCTACTCGACATCGTAGAAAGTTGAGAATTCTAATTTGTCTCAATTCCTGGAATAGGAATGTGGTGAATGGGATTTCACTATTTGGTAATGAAAACAATGGAAAGAACTGTGAACAATTTATGAATGAGGATAAGTATACTCATAGAAATAAATTAATGAAATTCAAATTGTTTCTTTGGCCTAATTATCGATTAGAGGACTTAGCTTGTATGAATCGATATTGGTTTAATACCAATAATGGAAGTCGTTTTACTATGACAAGAATACGTATGTATCCGCGATTGTAAATTAACTGATAATAGTGATTTAATCATGTATTATCCCTTTTTATCCAAATCCAATTAATAAAATAAATCCAATTGAAATTAATTGGATTTGGATAAAAAGTCAATTCCCATTTTTTCTGTGTACCTAATTAAAACAACTACTATTATTATATTATTAAATCAACTATTATTAATTCCTGATCGGTAAATAAAATAGAAAAAAATATATACAAGAATTTCTTTATTTTATGGTCAAAAATGCATTCATTTCAGTTCTTCCACAAGAAGAAAAAGAAGAAAATCCCGGGTCTGTCGAATTTCAAGTATTCAGCTTCACTAATAAGATAGGGAAACTTACTTTACACCTTGAATTACACAAAAAAGATTTTTTATCTCGGAGGGGTCTTCGAATAATTCTGGGAAAACGCCAACGGTTACTAGCTTATTTGGCAAAGAAAAATAGAGTACGTTATAAGAAATTAATAAGTCAACTGGGCATTCGAGAGCAAAAAACTCGTTAATTTGACTGAATTTTTTTTCAATGGATTTATATTCGAAATTGTTAGAAATGGATTCATTTATGAAATTTCTATTTTTTCCTTTTATTTATTGTTAGAATATTTTATTAGTATATTATTAGTATTGGAATTACTAGATCTAATAACTAATTCTTACTAAGAATTAGTTATTAGATCTAGTATTTTGATGAACCTCGTTTTGAGAAATTTATGAAATAATGAATCGAGGAAAAAGATATGACTGTACCCGCTACAAGAAAGGATCTCATGATAGTCAATATGGGTCCTCAACACCCATCAATGCATGGTGTTCTTCGACTAATCGTTACTCTCGATGGTGAGGATGTTATTGACTGTGAACCCATATTGGGTTATTTACACAGAGGGATGGAAAAAATTGCGGAAAATCGAACAATTATACAATATCTCCCTTATGTAACACGTTGGGATTATTTAGCTACTATGTTCACAGAAGCAATAACTGTAAATGGGCCAGAACTGTTGGGAAATATTGAGGTACCTCAAAGAGCCAGCTATATCCGAGTAATTATGCTAGAGCTGAGTCGTATAGCTTCTCATTTATTATGGCTTGGGCCCTTTATGGCGGATATTGGTGCGCAGACTCCTTTTTTCTATATTTTTAGAGAGAGAGAATTGATATATGATCTATTCGAAGCTGCCACAGGTATGCGAATGATGCATAATTATTTCCGTATCGGAGGAGTAGCTGCTGATCTACCTTATGGTTGGATAGATAAATGCTTGGATTTCTGCGATTATTTTTTAACGGCAGTTACCGAATATCAAAAACTTATCACCCGCAATCCCATTTTTTTGGAACGAGTTGAAGGAATAGGTATTATAGGTGGGGAAGAAGCAATAAATTGGGGCTTATCAGGACCAATGTTACGAGCCTCCGGAATACAATGGGATCTTCGTAAAGTTGATGATTATGAGTGTTACAATGAATTCGATTGGGAAGTTCAATGGCAAAAGGAAGGAGATTCACTAGCTCGTTATTTAGTACGAATTGGTGAAATGACGGAATCTATAAAAATTATTCAACAGGCTCTGGAAGGTATTCCTGGGGGGCCTTATGAAAATTTAGAAGTACGACGCTTTGATAAGACAAAGAATTCGGAATGGAATGATTTTGAATACAGATTCATTAGTAAAAAGCCTTCACCTAATTTTGAATTATCGAAACAAGAACTTTATGTTAGAGTAGAAGCTCCAAAGGGAGAATTAGGAATTTTTCTGATGGGAGATCAGAGTGTTTTTCCTTGGAGATGGAAAATTCGTCCACCAGGTTTCATCAATTTGCAAATTCTTCCTCAGCTAGTTAAAAGAATGAAATTGGCTGATATCATGACAATACTAGGTAGTATAGATATCATTATGGGGGAGGTTGATCGTTGAAATGATAATGGAAGTACAAGCTATAAATTCTTTTTCTCGATCTGAATTCTTGAAAGAGATCTATGAACTCATATGGATCTTTGTCCCTATTTTGATCCTGATATTAGGAATCACAATAGGTGTACTAGTAATTGTGTGGTTAGAAAGAGAAATATCCGCGGGGATACAACAACGTATTGGGCCTGAATATGCCGGCCCATTAGGAATACTTCAAGCTCTAGCAGATGGAACAAAACTACTTTTTAAAGAGGATATCTTCCCTTATAAAGGAAATATTGGATTATTCCGTCTAGGACCAGCTATAGCAGTTATCTCAACTTTACTAAGTTATTTAATAATTCCTTTTGGATATAATCTTGTTTTATCCGATCTCAGTATAGGCGTTTTTTTATGGATTGCCTTTTCAAGTATTGCACCGATTGCACTTCTTATGTCAGGGTATGGGTCGAATAATAAATATTCTTTCTTAGGTGGTCTACGAGCTGCTGCTCAATCCATTAGTTATGAAATACCATTAACTTCATGTGTGTTATCAATCTCTCTACGTGCGATTCGTTAAAAAATCTATTTTCCTTTATTTCTAATATATATATAGGAATAGGAAAAAATGGAATGTATTGAATAAATATGTTGATCTTTTTATTTATCATTCGGGTAGGTAAGTTAAAACAGATAGTTATATGAGTGAAACAAAACAACTTATAAATTTGCAGTAAGAAGATTAAATCTCATTCCCTATGTACAAGAGTAAAGCGGAAGTAAATATAAACAGTCTAAACTGTTTACCCCAAGACGGAGATTCTTTGATTAGTCATCATGTCTTGAAGCGGGTATAAAAGATCAAGTGTATGGGGTTTCTACTATTATCTTGTATGTATTACCATACCGAGATCAATCATAAATTAGTGGACGGGCAGAAACACCAAGATACACAAAAGATTAGTAATACGGATAATATAAAGAAGTTAAGGATAAATAAAAGGAATCATAATAAGGACTTGAACTTAGTAGAAATGATCAAGCAGTACTTATCCACGGTTCCGATCTAGAGTATGTTCCTATTCACTGATTAAAAAAATAACTATTAAGAACGAATTAATCCTTTTTTCTTTTTTATTTATTTTTCTGAATACCGAAACAAGAATAGGATAGAATGAATGAGAAAAATAAATAAAAAAAGGGATGAGATCAATTCAGAAGCACTTTTTATTTGTTATTCTAGCAGACAGAATTCCATCGGTCTAATTTGGGACTTTTCAATATGTCTTTATTATATCCATACTACCCAATGGATGTCGAATTTATGTTACTATTGAATTAGTTCTTACATTTTTTTGTGACCATAGAGGAGCCGTATGAAACTGGGGTCTCACGTACGGTTCTGGAGTAGCGATGAAAGCAGGAATGTTATCATCGACTATGATTATCTAATAGTTCAAGTACAGTTGATATAGTTGAAGCACAATCCAAATATGGTTTTTGGGGATGGAATGTTTGGCGCCAACCTGTGGGGTTTATAGTTTTTCTAATTTCTTCCCTAGCAGAATGTGAAAGATTACCCTTTGATTTACCAGAAGCGGAAGAGGAATTAGTAGCAGGTTATCAAACCGAATATTCAGGTATCAAATATGGTTTATTCTATGTTGCTTCTTACCTAAATCTATTAGTTTCCTCATTATTTGTAACAGTTCTTTACTTGGGTGGTTGGAATTTCTCTACTCTGCCTATTTCATTTATTCCCGATATTTTCGGAATAGATAAAATAGGTGGGGTCTTTGGAATGATAATCGGTATTCTTATTACATTAGTTAAAGTCTATTTGTTCCTGTTTATTTCTATTACAACAAGATGGACTTTCCCAAGGATGAGAATGGACCAACTATTAAATCTTGGATGGAAATTTCTTCTACCTATTTCTTTGGGTAATCTATTATTGACAACCTCTTCTCAACTTAATTCACTATAAATAAGAAATAATAAAATACGATAAAGGTATTCTAAATTTAGAATAACCCATCTTAAACAAGAGAAAGAAATATCAACTTATTTATTTCATGGATATTTACGATATGTTCCCTATGGTAACCGGATTCATGAATTATGGTCAACAAACAGTACGAGCTGCAAGGTATATTGGTCAAGGTTTCATGATTACCTTATCCCATACAAATCGTTTACCTATAACTATTCAATATCCTTATGAAAAATTAATCACATCAGAACGTTTTCGTGGTCGAATTCATTTTGAATTTGATAAATGTATTGCTTGTGAAGTATGTGTTCGTGTATGTCCTATAGATTTACCCCTTGTAGATTGGAGATTGAAAACGGATATCAAAAAGAAACAATTGCTTAATTATAGTATTGATTTTGGAGTATGTATATTTTGTGGTAACTGTGTGGAGTATTGCCCAACAAACTGTTTATCAATGACTGAAGAATATGAACTTTCTACTTATGATCGTCATGAATTGAATTACAATCAAATTGCTTTGGGTCGATTACCCATGTCAGTAATTGGGGATTACACAATTCAAGCAATTATGAATTCGACAGAAATCACAATAGACAAAGATAAATCTTTCGATTCAAAATCAATTACTAATTATTAAATTTTATATAATATAAATATAAGGAATCGAATGGGGATTTTTTCCTTTTTTTAATATTGATTAATTTCATCAATAATTAAAACTCATAACTATTAATTGTTGAGAATTACTCTTTCATTTTTGCATTTTAGATTGAAATTTAGAATTGAGAGAATAATATCTTTCATTCCTCTATAATGTACACTACAGTAAGATTCAATTCAATTAATAAGATTACCATATTATATACAAGAAAAAAGGGAGGCAATTCCTTTTTTCCTGGACTATTCAATAAAGTCATGAAATTATTTATCTCTTACTTTATACATAATGGGTTTAACTGGACCAATACATGATATTCTTGTAGTATTTCTAGGATTCGTTCTTATATTAGGCAGTCTGGGGGTCGTTTTATTTCCCAATCCCATTTTTTCTGCGTTTTCTTTGGGATTGGCTCTTGTTTGTATATCCTTATTATATATTTTATCGAACTCCTATTTTGTAGCTGCTGCACAGCTCCTTATTTATGTGGGGGCTATAAATGTCTTAATCATATTTGCTGTGATGTTCACAAATAGTTCCGAATATTATAATGATTTTCATTTTTGGACTCTTGGAGATGCGGTTACTTCGTTGGTCTCCGCAAGTATTCTTTTTTCACTAATTACTACTATCCTAGAAACATCATGGTATGGGATTATTTGGACTACAAGATCAAATCAAATTATAGAGCAGGATCTAATAAGTAATATTCAACAAATTGGTATTCATTTATCAACGGACTTCTTTCTTCCATTTGAATTAATTTCTATAATTCTTTTAGTTGCCTTGATAGGTGCAATTAGTATGGCTCGTCAATAACAATAATAAGTACAAATTCTTATTCTAAAATAAAAAATGAAAGAATGTCTTGTTTTCCTGTGTATTATTTTTATAACACTTATTTTTTCGTTCAAATTCAAATGTTTTCATTTTCTTTAATATATGTTATATTACCATATTTAAGTCTAGTATAAAAATAAATAAAATACTATAAGATAAGCAAAGCTTTTAATCGGGTCCATTACCAATACCTTATTTTTTATTAATTAATTTAATTGAATTGTTTGAATGAATATTCATTCATATTGAATCAAGATTGATAAGGAGTTAGTGAATGATGTTTGAACATGCACTCTTTTTGAGTGCCTATTTATTTTCTATCGGTATCTATGGATTGATCACAAGTCGAAACATGGTTAGAGCACTTATGTGTCTTGAACTTATACTAAATTCGGTTAATATCAATCTCGTAGCATTTTCGGATTTATTCGATAGTCGTCAATTAAAAGGAGACATTTTCTCGATCTTTGTTATAGCCATTGCAGCTGCGGAAGCAGCAATCGGACTATCCATTGTTTCATCAATCCATCGTAACAGAAAATCAACTCGTATCAATCAATCAAATTTGTTGAATAAATAGTCCTAATCATATAATCGGATATAATTAATAATATACTATTTTAATTTAATATATAATAAAATTATTTACTTATTTTTTTTATAATTTAGAAGATAATATTCACCAATTTGAATTAGATTAGTATGTACAACTAGTATTAGCATCTTTGTAGAAACTAAAATGAAAGTTTATTGGTCCTTTCTCGTGAAACATATCCAGAAATAGATTGATTCAAAAAAATTCTGGTAAACCACCGATTTGTCTGGTATCTATAATATAGAATTCATTTACTACTGACTTTTTACCAGATCAAAATATTTTATTTCCAAAACTTAAATTTATAGATCCAATGTCACATTCAGTAAAAATTTATGATACATGTATAGGGTGTACTCAATGCGTACGAGCTTGCCCTACGGATGTGTTGGAAATGATACCTTGGAACGGATGTAAAGCTAAGCAAATAGCTTCCGCACCAAGAACTGAGGACTGTGTAGGTTGTAAGAGATGTGAATCCGCTTGTCCAACGGATTTTTTGAGTGTTCGTGTTTATTTATGGAATGAAACAACCCGTAGTATGGCTCTAGCTTATTGATACGTTACAAAAAACTCCACTTGAATCATTTGATTCCTTTTTTTTACCGACAAAAATCCGTACTCAGAATAATATATTTTCTTGAGTACGGATTTTTATAGTCAAAACGTATCTTGTCTTTACCACGAGTTATTTTCCTTGGTTAACAATAATTGTACTTTTGCCGATATTTGCGGGCTTCTTAATTTTTTTTCTTCCACATAAAGGAAATAAGGTGATTAGGTGGTATACAATATGTATATGCCTTTTAGAACTCCTTCTAACAACCTATGTATTTTGTTATCATTTCCAATTGGACGATTCATTAATGCAATTGGGAGAGGATTATAAATGGATAAATATTTTTGATTTTCACTGGAGATTGGGAGTTGATGGACTTTCCATAGGACCCATTTTATTGACAGGATTTATCACGACTTTAGCAACTTTAGCGGCTTGGCCGCTTACTCGAGATTCACGATTGTTTTATTTTCTAATGTTAGCAATGTACAGTGGGCAAATAGGATTATTTTCTTCTCGAGACCTTTTACTTTTTTTTATCATGTGGGAGTTAGAATTAATTCCTGTTTACTTACTTTTATCCATGTGGGGGGGTAAAAAACGTCTGTACTCAGCTACAAAGTTTATTTTATACACAGCAGGAGGTTCCATTTTTCTCTTAATAGGGGTTTTGGGTATAGGTTTATATGGTTCGGACGGACCCATATTAAATTTTGAAACATTAGCTAATCAATCATATCCTATAGTCTTAGAGATTCTATTATACTTTGGCTTTTTTATTGCTTATGCTGTCAAATCGCCGATTATACCCCTACATACATGGTTACCAGATACCCACGGCGAAGCGCATTACAGTACATGTATGCTTCTGGCTGGAATCTTATTAAAAATGGGAGCTTATGGGTTGATTCGGATAAATATGGAATTTTTACCCCATGCCCATTCTATGTTTTCTCCATGGTTCGTGATAGTAGGAACCATACAAATAATTTATGCAGCTTCAACCTCCTTTGGTCAACGTAATTTAAAAAAGAGAATAGCCTATTCCTCTGTATCTCATATGGGTTTTATAATTATAGGAATTGGTTCCATAACCAACGCGGGACTCAATGGGGCCTTTTTACAACTAATCTCTCATGGATTTATTGGAGCTGCACTTTTTTTCTTAGGGGGAACAGGCTGTGATAGAACACATCTTGTTTATCTTGACGAAATGGGTGGAGTATCCGTCCCAATGCCAAAATTATTTACCTTGTTCAGTAGTTTCTCGATGGCCTCTCTTGCATTGCCGGGAATGAGTGGTTTTGTTGCAGAATCAGTAGTATTTTTTGGAATAATTACCAGTCAAAAATATCTTTTAATGCCAAAAATACTAATTATTTTTCTAATGGCAATTGGAATGATATTAACTCCTATTTATTTATTATCTATGTCACGCCAAATGTTCTATGGATACAAGTTATTTAATGCTTCAGAGTCTTATTTTGTGGATTCTGGCCCACGAGAACTATTTGTTTCGATTTGTATCTTTTTGCCCGTAATAGCAATTGGTATTTATCCTGATTTTGTTTTCTCGCTATCAGGTGATAAAGTACAAGCTATTCTATCTAATTATTTTCCTAGATAGTCTTGACGAATAAAGCGGATAATCAAATAATTATAGGATTTTCCATTTCAAAAAAAAAGTTCACCATAGAAGGCAAAAAATGAAAATAGAAATGAGACGTATCTCGAGTTTTTGAGAACCATTTCTCACTCAAAAAGAGGACTAAATGGTTCTCAAAAACTCTTTCCATATAATACATATCATATATATCATATGGAAAGATTTCTTGGTATATTAGTTTACTCAACTAGATGGGAATTAGAATGAACCATAACTATGCAAACCTATTCCTAATAGATTAACCCCAAAATAGCATATCCAAATTATAAGAAATCCGATAGAAGCTACAATTGCCGAATTAATACCTTGAAAACCTTGGTTTGTTCTGGTATGTAAATAAATTGCGTATATAATCCAAGTAATAAATGCCCAGGTCTCTTTAGGATCCCAATTCCAATAAGACCCCCATGCTTCATTGGCCCATACTGCTCCGGAAAGAATGCCTATGGTTAAAAAGGTAAACCCTAGACTAATGACACGATAACTCCAATAATCTAATCTTTGAGCCAATTGATATTTAGAATAGTTTTTAAATGAAGCAAAAGCAGTATTTTCTAAAGCATTTCTTTTATCATTTAAATGAATTGTGCCAAAGAAAAACGGCTTAACTAAGAAATTCTTATCCCTACAAAAGATATTGATGTTTTTTCGAAATGTAATGACTAAAAGAGCAATTGAAAATAAGGATCCAAATAAAAGAGCTGCATAGCTCAATAACATCATACTTACATGCATCATCAACCACTGAGATTGCAAAGCAGGTACTAATATTGTGGATTGATGCATTCCAGTTGAAAGACCAGAAGTGGCAAACCCTTGGGTAAAAATAGCGCTCGGCGCGGTTATTGCACTTAAATCATTTTTCTTTTTATGATTTTTAAAATACAGAATCATATGAATAATGAGGAAACTCCATGAAAGGAACATTAATGATTCGTATAAATTACTTAACGGGAAATGCCCCGAATAAACCCAACGAATAACTAATAACCCCGTTATAGATAAAAAAGTAGCTATCATTCCCTTTTCTGACGAATTATATAGTTCTATGATTTCGTGAACTAATAAATTCATCAAATGGATCATAATAACAATGGAAATAATCGAAAAAGAGATATGAGTTAATATATGTTCTAGAGTCACAAATATCATAAATAAAAGAATAGTCCAATTACTTACAGAATGAAAATGGAGAATTGAATACATTATAGGATTTATTGTACCCTTTTTACATTTTCTATTAGAGTATGCCGCCACTCGGACTCGAACCGAGATGCTTTAGCACTGCTTCCTAAGAGCAGCGTGTCTACCAATTTCACCATGGCGGCTTGCTTGAAATAATAATAGCAAGTACATGTTGAATTGTCAAGATTCAAGGATTCTATGTGGAAAATATTAGAATAGATTTTTTCTTTTTCAATGAAAAAGAAATGGAATTTAATATCTATCACAATTTCATCACTAAGACCAAAGAAACTTATCGAATATTACCTGATACCATTAAATCAAATTGAATCGAGTCGAGTATACCTGGTACCTAATTTATGATGGGGCCAATTTTTGAAACCAATTAAGTATCGGCCTAATAATTACATAAAAAATAAATGATTTGAAATCGATATTGCAATTTCACTCTACTTTTCACAAAAATTATATAATTTTTGTGAAAAGTAGAGCGGTAAGAAGAAATTTATGTACCGCGAATTTGAATTCTAGAATAATGAAAAATAATGAAAATAGAAATATATATATTCAATATGAAAATAGGTAAACTAGAATTCAGTAAACAAAAGAATTCTTATTCTAATATTCTATTTCTATATATTAGAACAAGTACTTAATATATTAATATATATTGAATTGATAATTTTAGTTCTAGTCATATTAATTTAGATTATTGGAAACCTTTATTACTTTTATTTATTGCTTTGTCGTACAAAAAACTTTTAGAATTTCCTGTCGAAACCGACTTAGCTAAAGAAAAAGCCTTAACTGCAGCCAAATATCCTTTTTTCTTCCAAATATTTTTACGAATACGCTTTTTTGACATAGAAGTACGTTTTTTTGGAACTGCCATTCAAAAACAAAGAAGTTAATAATTTTTATTGTTGTATGTGAAAGACATGTATTGATATACCGTTCTTTTTATTTATTATCTATACTTCATTTTATAGATAATCGAATACTTTTTCATAAAATATGAATACTTTTTGTTTGATAATACTAGGAACTATTTTTTATATACTATCTAATATTTTTAATAGAGTTTTGACTCCCTAATAATTAGAATTCTTTTTTATTCTTTTTTGTTTTTCACATCCGTATTACATAGAGAGAATCAAAAATGATTCATAGAGATTAGTCTCGTTCTAGTCTTGTTTGAATTTATGAATCCACTATTATAACAAATATAATAAATATAAAATAAAAATAAATTGATTCTTCTTCAATTTCAATAAAAAGGGCTCCCTTTTGAACTTATATCTCGATTTAGTAGATATTCTTATGCTAAGTCAAAAAAAGTGAAATAAGTCAGATTGAGAATTCCTATTCTTATATTCGAAATTGTTATATTATAACAAAAAAGCATGAATAGGGTTTTTTTCTACTCAAATTCCGAATGTTTATTCGGAAATGAAATTTGATTTCAGACGAATCTAATAATTAATCTCTTAAAAAAGATTTAATTTAATAAGGTAGTTTTAATAATCTATTATTACACTACAAGTAAAGTAAGAAGTATCATAAGGTTTACAATAAATATTTTAATTAGTAATTAGAATAACTATCCTTTTTCTTTTTTATTATATAGATATATAGAGTCCAATTATTCGCATATCATATTGAGTCAAGTTATTTGCATATACGAGACCCATATATATTTGAGTCAGCCACTTTTGTATAACAGTTTTTTCTTACTATAGTATATTGTTATAAATTATCAAAATATTACAATATCCGAGTTTTTTCATATGTTTTTTTGTTGATTTTTTTCTCTCTAAAAAGGATCAAAATTGGTGAATCGTAGACAATAAGACTTAATAAGAATAAAAAAGGGTTTTATTATGGAACATACATATCAATATGCTTGGATAATACCTTTCCTTCCACTTCCTGTGACTATGTCAATAGGATTTGGACTTTTGCTTGCCCCAACAGCAACAAAAAATCTTCGTCGTATATGGGCTTTTTATAGTGTTTTATTTCTAAGTATAGCTATGGTTTTTTCCATCCATTTAGCTATTCACCAAATAAATGGAAGTTTTATCTATCAATATTTATGGTCTTGGACTATTAATAATGATTTTTCCTTAGAATTCGGATACTTAATTGATCCCCTTACTTCCATTATGTTAATATTAATCACTACTGTTGGAATTATGGTTCTTATTTATAGTGATAATTATATGTCTTATGATCAGGGATATTTGAGATTTTTTGCTTATATGAGTTTTTTCAATGCTTCTATGTTGGGATTAGTTACTAGTTCCAATTTGATACAAATTTATATTTTTTGGGAGCTGGTGGGGGCGTGCTCGTATTTATTAATCGGTTTTTGGTTCACACGACCAATTGCAGCAAGTGCTTGTCAAAAAGCTTTTGTAACTAATCGTGTAGGGGACTTTGGCTTATTATTAGGAATCCTGGGTTTGTATTGGATGACAGGTAGTTTCGAATTTCGGGATTTGTTCGAAACGTTTAATAAGTTAATTCATAATAATGGGGTAAATTCTTTATTTGCTACTCTATGCGCTTTCCTATTATTCGCTGGTGCAATTGCTAAATCTGCTCAATTCCCCCTTCATATATGGTTACCTGATGCTATGGAGGGACCCACTCCTATTTCAGCTCTTATACATGCCGCTACTATGGTAGCAGCGGGAATTTTTCTTGTAGCTAGGCTTCTTCCTCTTTTTACAGTTATACCTTACATAATGAATTTAATTTCTTTGATAGGTGTAATAACACTACTATTAGGAGCCACTTTAGCTCTTGCTCAAAGAGATATTAAAAGAAGTTTAGCTTATTCTACAATGTCTCAATTGGGTTATATTATGTTAGCTCTAGGTATAGGTTCTTATCGGGCCGCTTTATTTCATTTGATCACTCATGCCTATTCTAAAGCATTATTGTTTTTGGGATCTGGATCCATTATACATTCAATGGAACCCATTGTTGGATATTCACCAGATAAAAGTCAGAATATGGCTCTTATGGGTGGTTTAACAAAATATGTTCCAGTTACAAAAATTACTTTTTTATTAGGTACACTGTCTCTTTGTGGTATTCCACCTCTTGCCTGCTTTTGGTCTAAAGATGAAATTCTTAATGATAGTTGGTTATATTCACCAATTTTCGCAATAATAGCAACTTTCACAGCGGGATTAACCGCCTTTTATATGTTTAGAATGTATTTACTTACTTTTGAAGGCTATTTACATGTTCATTTAAAAAATTACAAAAACAGTTCCCTTTATTCCATATCTTTATGGGGCAAAGAAGCACAAAAATTGATAAACAAAAAACTACTTTTAGCAAAAATGAATAATAATAGTGCAAGCATTTCTTTTTTTTCGAAAAATATCTATAGTGGTAATGTAATAAATCGGATGGGAAATTTGAGTACTCATTTTGGAAAAAAATACACTTATATCTATCCCCATGAATCAGATAATACTATGCTATTTCCACTGCTTATATTGGTGCTATTTACTTTCCTTGTTGGATCCATTGGAATTCCTTTTGGTCAATTGGATATATTATCCAAATGGTTGGCTCTGCCGGAAAATCTTTTAAATTCCCATTATTCCGTGAATTGGTATGAATTTATAACAAATGCTATTTTTTCAGTAAGTATAGCTTCTTTTGGAATATGTATAGCATCCATTCTTTATGGACCTGTTTATTCGTCTTTCCAAAATTTTTATTTAAGAAATTCTTTTGGAAAAATGGGTTCTAAAAGAATTTTCTCGGATCTAATAGTAAATGCAATATACAATTGGTCATATAATCGGGGCTATATAGATTTCGTTTATACAACAATCTTAATGAGGGGTATAAGAGTATCGTCTGAACTAAGTTATTTTTTTGATAGATGTGTAATTGATGGAATTATAAATGGTCTTGGTATTGGAAGCTTTCTTATAGGAGAGGGGTTAAAATATATTGGGGGAGGACGAATTTCGTCTTATCTTTTTTTATATTTGTTCTATTATCTATCAACTTTTTCACTAATTCATTTTTTGAGTTGAGTTTATAAGGGAAGATATCCTCTTTAAAAAGTAGTTTTGTTCCATCTGCTAGAGCTTGAAGTATTCCTAATGGGCCGGCATATTCAGGCCCAATACGTTGTTGTATCCCCGCGGATATTTCTCTTTCTAACCACACAATTACTAGTACACCTATTGTGATTCCTAATATCAGGATCAAAATAGGGACAAAGATCCATATGAGTTCATAGATCTCTTTCAAGAATTCAGATCGAGAAAAAGAATTTATAGCTTGTACTTCCATTATCATTTCAACGATCAACCTCCCCCATAATGATATCTATACTACCTAGTATTGTCATGATATCAGCCAATTTCATTCTTTTAACTAGCTGAGGAAGAATTTGCAAATTGATGAAACCTGGTGGACGAATTTTCCATCTCCAAGGAAAAACACTCTGATCTCCCATCAGAAAAATTCCTAATTCTCCCTTTGGAGCTTCTACTCTAACATAAAGTTCTTGTTTCGATAATTCAAAATTAGGTGAAGGCTTTTTACTAATGAATCTGTATTCAAAATCATTCCATTCCGAATTCTTTGTCTTATCAAAGCGTCGTACTTCTAAATTTTCATAAGGCCCCCCAGGAATACCTTCCAGAGCCTGTTGAATAATTTTTATAGATTCCGTCATTTCACCAATTCGTACTAAATAACGAGCTAGTGAATCTCCTTCCTTTTGCCATTGAACTTCCCAATCGAATTCATTGTAACACTCATAATCATCAACTTTACGAAGATCCCATTGTATTCCGGAGGCTCGTAACATTGGTCCTGATAAGCCCCAATTTATTGCTTCTTCCCCACCTATAATACCTATTCCTTCAACTCGTTCCAAAAAAATGGGATTGCGGGTGATAAGTTTTTGATATTCGGTAACTGCCGTTAAAAAATAATCGCAGAAATCCAAGCATTTATCTATCCAACCATAAGGTAGATCAGCAGCTACTCCTCCGATACGGAAATAATTATGCATCATTCGCATACCTGTGGCAGCTTCGAATAGATCATATATCAATTCTCTCTCTCTAAAAATATAGAAAAAAGGAGTCTGCGCACCAATATCCGCCATAAAGGGCCCAAGCCATAATAAATGAGAAGCTATACGACTCAGCTCTAGCATAATTACTCGGATATAGCTGGCTCTTTGAGGTACCTCAATATTTCCCAACAGTTCTGGCCCATTTACAGTTATTGCTTCTGTGAACATAGTAGCTAAATAATCCCAACGTGTTACATAAGGGAGATATTGTATAATTGTTCGATTTTCCGCAATTTTTTCCATCCCTCTGTGTAAATAACCCAATATGGGTTCACAGTCAATAACATCCTCACCATCGAGAGTAACGATTAGTCGAAGAACACCATGCATTGATGGGTGTTGAGGACCCATATTGACTATCATGAGATCCTTTCTTGTAGCGGGTACAGTCATATCTTTTTCCTCGATTCATTATTTCATAAATTTCTCAAAACGAGGTTCATCAAAATACTAGATCTAATAACTAATTCTTAGTAAGAATTAGTTATTAGATCTAGTAATTCCAATACTAATAATATACTAATAAAATATTCTAACAATAAATAAAAGGAAAAAATAGAAATTTCATAAATGAATCCATTTCTAACAATTTCGAATATAAATCCATTGAAAAAAAATTCAGTCAAATTAACGAGTTTTTTGCTCTCGAATGCCCAGTTGACTTATTAATTTCTTATAACGTACTCTATTTTTCTTTGCCAAATAAGCTAGTAACCGTTGGCGTTTTCCCAGAATTATTCGAAGACCCCTCCGAGATAAAAAATCTTTTTTGTGTAATTCAAGGTGTAAAGTAAGTTTCCCTATCTTATTAGTGAAGCTGAATACTTGAAATTCGACAGACCCGGGATTTTCTTCTTTTTCTTCTTGTGGAAGAACTGAAATGAATGCATTTTTGACCATAAAATAAAGAAATTCTTGTATATATTTTTTTCTATTTTATTTACCGATCAGGAATTAATAATAGTTGATTTAATAATATAATAATAGTAGTTGTTTTAATTAGGTACACAGAAAAAATGGGAATTGACTTTTTATCCAAATCCAATTAATTTCAATTGGATTTATTTTATTAATTGGATTTGGATAAAAAGGGATAATACATGATTAAATCACTATTATCAGTTAATTTACAATCGCGGATACATACGTATTCTTGTCATAGTAAAACGACTTCCATTATTGGTATTAAACCAATATCGATTCATACAAGCTAAGTCCTCTAATCGATAATTAGGCCAAAGAAACAATTTGAATTTCATTAATTTATTTCTATGAGTATACTTATCCTCATTCATAAATTGTTCACAGTTCTTTCCATTGTTTTCATTACCAAATAGTGAAATCCCATTCACCACATTCCTATTCCAGGAATTGAGACAAATTAGAATTCTCAACTTTCTACGATGTCGAGTAGATAGAATATATTCAGGAATAAGGAAATCATAATAATTATTGCTATATTGTTGTGCAATGGGTTTTTCAAGATCATTCTTATCAACAGATTTTTCTTTTATGCATTTCTCATTAATTTGGTATTTATTCTCATGGACCAACGAAATGCTTATGATTTGATACATAATCGAGTTTTCATCCCATTTTCCAGATAAACGAACTGGTTCGATACACAACAGTCTTTTTTTACACAATTTTGAAAAAAGGTTTTCTTTCTTTTTCCTCTTAGTTAGAACCAATGCGTCTAAATCCATATCGTTTATTTGAATCGAGGATATAGTAAAGTCGTGAATCGACAATATAGAAGTTTCCTCTGGCTTTGGATTATCATCCTCTAATCTAAGTAAGAAAGAAGATCCCTTGATATGACCCTTTACTTTTTCAGACCATAACCCATCGAATCCTAATTCAATATGGACATATTTTTTCATCAAAATTTCGAATTCTTTCTCAATTCTTTTATCCTCTTTCTTTGATCCTTTGGAATTCTCTTCAATATCTTTTTTCTCTTGTTTTTGTACATCGAATCCCGGATCCACTTGACTTGATTTTTGTTTTTTTTCTTGATTCTTCTTTTCTAATTCCAAATCTTCTTTTTTATTTTCATTAATATTTGGATTTTGACTAGCATTTTCATTTACGTCAAAATGGAAAAGTAATTTGGTTGGTATGATCCAAGGTTTAAACATATATTGGATATATGTTATTCCTAATTCTGGAAAGAACGGAAGCTTTAGATTTGATACCGTGGGATCGAACGTAGTATGTTGATTCGTTCCCATCCAATCAAAAAAGAAACATTCTAGATTCGATGAGAATCGTTTTCTTTTTTGATAAATCTTGGAAGATAAAATATTCTTATTATAAAACTTTTCATAACCATAACGATGAAATCTACTTTCGATCAAGGGCTCCATCTTTCCACGTTCTTTAATAAGAAAATCGAAATCGAAATCGAAAGTTTTACAATTGAAATATTTTTTCTCTCTGAGATAATCACTAAGATCTATACCTGTTAGTAGATAAAATGATTGATTGAAATTATATGATTTTCGATCCTTATTTACTTCTAATGGTAATTCAGAAATATATGAATCTTCATAGCTTATATATTTATCTAATAAAAGATTATATTTGTAGTTTTTCTGAAATTTCTCTTTTTGACTTATCGATAAATCGGTCTCATCCTCATTATAATACTTATTTTTTACATAGCGAATTAATGAATCTTTCTCTTTTTCTTTTTTATAAAGATTTCGTTTTATTGAGTTCTCGTTTTGAATTCTACAATGTCGATTGACCCTATTTCGCCACTTTTTAGGTGCTAATTGAGACCATTCAGTCTGAGATAAATTGTATTGATAATGGCTCTTTAACCAACCTTTCCATTCATCTATTGTAGACTTATTAATTTTTCTATGTTTGCATTTGAAATCAAATATTCCTTGTGTCTCACAATAATCCTTTATTTCATCCTTAAGAAAAAGAGGAGTTCCGTCATATTGAAGTAGGGATCTCAGGTTATATTTGTTATTAACTTGAGCTTGACTTTGTGCTATTTTGTAAAATACATATGCTTGGGATAAGGCGGATAAGTCAGAATAAGGATTTGAATTCTCACTATTAAATTTTTCTTTTATAGAAAGAATCAGATTTTCATCAATATCAGTTTCCTCTTGATTTGTTTTTTCCATTACGGATTTAACGAAAAATTGTACATTGACCCTGAGGATGTTGATGATATATAGAAAGATATCGATATATATTCTTTGAATGAAGGATTTTATAAAATAGTGTAATTTACATATTAATCGAGCCTTTTCCCTTTTGAATATTAGCCAAATATATTTCCACGATTTGGATTTTTTATCATTAATGTTTGGAGTTGGAATGATTTTCGCTTTTTCCTTTTTGATCTGTTCTATTTGATTCCTGGTGTTGATTGTTCTATCAATAAGATCTTTTAGTTCCTTTTCTTTCATTTCCACAAGTGAATAATTTGTCCAATCCATGGGTTCAATGATCAATTCCTGGGTATTTTTATTACTTTTGGAATTTTTTTCATTTTCATTCAAAAGAAAGAGATTTGTTTTCAAAACCTTGATTATTAATTCTTTCCGTTTTTCTATCTCTTTTTTTATAACTAGAACTTTTTCTAGAACTTCTTTGGTTTTTTCTTTTAAGATCCTTAGAAACCAGATTCGTATTTTTTTTAAGACTTTTAGAACTAGAAAAATTAGCTTTTTCCTTTTTATATACCTTTTTTTCAATTCCTTAAAAATGGGTTTAAAAAAAGAGTTTCTCTCTACTTTAGAAGAAAATGGGGTTTTTACTTCTTCTCCCCAAACGTTTAAGAAAAAAAAGTCTCCTTTTTTCTTTTTTTTTAATTCCTCTTTTTTAAAGGAGCCTTCTTTCTCTTTTTTGTTTTTATCGGATACTATCTTAGTCTTAGCCCCTCGCCAAGGTTTCAGATGTAAAGGAAATACAATTTTTATCTGAATACCATCTGTTAACCAATTTTCGGGAAATTCTATTTCTGATAATGGAATAGCATTATAAGTGCATTTAACATGAATTTCCTTATTCCAGTCTCTCAAATCCTCTAGCCACTCGGGGGATTGCAATAATAGCATACGTCCAATATTTTTAGCTATTATCGAAAAAGGCAATTTAATGTATTTTCTCAAAAAGGATTGGGTTACTAACAGCAAACCCCTTATTGGTTGAGCAAAGGGAATAGTGTCCCACAATTCTGATATTATTCTAATATTCTGTTTTTCTTCTTCTTCCCTTTCTTTTTCTCTTTTTCTTTTTTTCTTTTCTTTTGTCTCTTTTTCAGATTTTGTCTCTTCTTCTTCAGATTTTGTCTCTTCTTCTTCAGATTCAGAATCGCAAGTCAAAATTTCTGATTCTCCCTTCTGAAAAATGAGATTTATCATTTTGGAGAAATCAAAAAAGGGGGTTTTGTGAATTTGATCCAAAAAAAGAGGTGAATGCACATTTTCTTCAAACATTTTCCAAATAACGGTTTTACGTCTTTGAACACGCATGGATCCGGCAATTAGCCCCCGAGAAAAATCAGATTGTTGTGAGAAACGTAGCATATACAGCCCCTCTTTGTCTTCCTCCTCTCCCTTATTCTTCTGTACCTCATTCTTCTCTCCCTCATACTTCTGTACCTCATGCTTCTCTCCCTCATACTTCTGTACCTCATTCTTCTCTCCCTCATTCTTCTGTACCTCATTCTTCTGTACCTCATGCTTCTCTCCCTTATACTTCTGTACCTCATGCTTCTCTCCCTTATACTTCTGTACCTTATACCTCCGTACCTCACGCTTCTGTACCTCATACTTCTCTGCCTCATACTTCTCTGCCTCATGCTTCTCTGCCTCATACTTCTCTCCCTCATGTTTCTCTCCCTCATGCTCATCACCCTCATCCTCATCACCCTCATCCTCATCCTCATCACCCTCATCCTCATCACCCTCATCCTCATCCTCATCACCCTCATCCTCATCTCCCTCATGCTCATCACCCTCATGCTCATCACCCTCATGCTCATCACCCTCATGCTCATCACCCTCATCCTCATCCTCATCACCCTCATCCTCATCACCCTCATCCTCATCACCCTCACCTTTCTCTTTATCCTTTTTATCCCCTTCCTTTTTATCCTCTTCCTTTTTATCCTCTTCCTTTTTATCCTCTTGCTTTTTATCCCCTTCCTTTTTATCCTCTTGCTTTTTATCCCCTTCCTTTTTATCCTCTTGCTTTTTATCCCCTTCCTTTTTATCCTCTTCCTTTTTATCCTCTTGCTTTTTATCCTCTTCCTTTTTATCCTCTTGCTTTTTTTTTTCCTCTTCCCTTCTTCTTTTCTCTTCGATTCTTCTTTTCTCTCGCCTTTTTTTTTCCTCTTCCTCATTAAAAACTAGCACTGGTCTGGCTTTTCTTGAACGTATTTCATAAAGTTCTGTTCTTTCTTCTTCTTTGTCTTCTTCTTTGTCTTCTTCTTCTTTGTCTTTGCGTTTGCGTTTGTCTTTGTCCCTGTCTTTGTCTTTGCCCTTCGGTCCTTCTTGTAGGTCGTACAATTCGTCTTGTAGGTCGTACAATTGGCTGGTTAATTTGTAAGACCACCGAGGTAATTTTTTTTGCATTTCTTCTCTTTCTTCTTCTTCGTCGTCCTCGTCCTCCTGTTCTTCTTTTAGGTCGTCCTTGTCCTCCTGTTCTTCCCCTTCTTTTTGTCCTTTTCTTGCAATCAAATCGTATGCTTCTTGTGATATTAGGTTTGCTTCGGATACTGCTCGAAGAGCTTCTACTTCCATTTCGTTTTCTAGGAGTTTTCTTCCCAAAACTTGCTTTTTTTCTTGCTCCTCTTCTTCGTGTATTTTTACTAGTTCTTGAACAACTCGCATTCGTTTTTTGGTTTCCTCGAATTGTTTTTCCGCAGCTTCCAGTTCTTTTTCTGCTTCTGGGATTCTTTTTAGAATAGCTTTCTTTTCTTCTTGTAATATTTTTTTCCTTTTTTGTCTAGAAGTTGTCAAACCCTTTCTGCTTAAATGTGAATGGGCGCCGTCGTCTTTTATTTTTATTTTTCCACGACGACATGGACCATTTAAAATTAAAAGAGGATCAAATTGTTTAGGTAAATATCTTCCTTTATTTTCTTCATTTCCTTTATCTTCTTCATTGAAGGATAAGTATAATCTGTTCCTTTTTTCTAGTACATCCATTTTTTGTAGTGCATCTGAAAGAAGGGATTTCGTTTCGTTTTCCATAGCTTGGATTCGATCTGTCAATTCAGTGCTTAGGTTCATTTTTTGTTGTTCATTAGTATCAACAAAATTCCTAAATAACTGGTTGTATAAATAGTTGTTTTCATGTTGATGAGATCGTTTTTCTTCTTTTTCTGTCTTGTTTTTTTTCGGCACTATTGCTTCTTTTCTCATTACCGCTATTACTTTATCTACCCTTTTTGAAGATAAGGACAAAGTGGGTAGATTTGTAAAAGATACTCTTTGTTTTCCATCGCTTAGGCGTGGATTAAAATGAAACTGTGATATTTCATCTCGTACGGCATTTCCAAATGGATCATTTTCAATATAGCGCAAGGGACGATTCCATCGTTCGAAATCGAAAAGAGAAATTATCAAATCCCTATGTTCTTTTTTTTTAACCTTTTCTTCTAGTTCTAGTTCTTGTTTCACCCTTTCCATTTCTTCCTCTTTTTGCTTGCTTCTTTCTCTTTCTTCTTCTTTCCACCTTTCTATTTCTCCCTGACTTTTTAATTCTTTCTCCCTTTCTTTTCTTTCTTCTTCTTCCTCGTTTTCTTCTTCTTCCTCCTTTCGGAATTCTTCCCTCATTTGTCTTCTTCTTTGTATTTCTTCGTCGCCGAGCAGTTTTTTAGTCGTAATGGCGAATGGCATTCTTCCTAAATAGTAAATCAAAGTGATAAGCAAAGAGATAGTAAAGGTTCGATTGACCCTAGAATTCCATATCGAATCCTCTTTACATAATTTTAGGCGGATGTGGGACAATATGAACCCAAGCAATTTCATGAATAAAAATTGACCAAATAACCAACCAAGAAAACTACTCGTTGTAAATAATATCTTGTTATTGCATCGAAACATATAAATACTAACTAATCTGGCTAATGTTGAATTTGGTAAAATAAAATGGTTGAATAATGGAAAAATGAGATTGTTCAGGAATACGCATGCAATGCTGATAATGCGATTATCCATAATGCTGAGATTACGTCTAGTAGTGAATCCTAAAGTTATCGAATTGTTCCAGAGGAAATGAAAGAAAAGATAGGGTACAACTAAGACTGTTATTGTATGAGGTCTACGCAATGCTAGATGCATTGGCGTATAATAGATCGATATGAACATCACGAGCTGCCCCGTAATAAAACCTGTTGTTGCCCATATCTGCTTCTCGTTTCCTTCTTCCATAACCCGAGCTCGGAGAAGGAAGAGATAAGAAGGTCCTATAGAAAATATGGTCAGAAATCCATAATAGAATCCAACGACAACCACCGAATTAATTATCTTCAGAGATGAAGATAAAAGATATTGAAATAGGAAAGTCATTTTTTTTTCTCCTAGAGTAGAGTAGAGTAGAGTGGAGTGGGCAATATTTTTACTACCATAATCCTTTTATATTTATAAT